TTTTCCTATCCCGAATAATGTTGTCTTTCTCTTAAGACTGAGAGCAGTAAAAAATAGAAAAGAAAATAAATAAAAAAATAATCAAATCGCACCATCTCTGTAATAGGTGAATGCCTCTTTTTCTCCCGAAGTTGTCGGAATTATTCGTAATAAGATATTGGCTACAATTGAAAAGGTTTTATCAATAAAATTTCCATTTATCCCAGATCTAGACATAGGTGTATTAATCCATTCTATAATTTATTTTTATTTCATTTCGTGAGAAAATGATCCCACAAACAAAGGAATTGTACAGTACGAAATAACATAAAAACGGATTCATTAAAATAAAAAGGAAGACCTTTTACTCATACTCAAATTGTTTCGTTTTGACAGGAATCAATAAAAAAAAAAATCCGGGGGACGGTTCATGAATTTGAAATCAATCTATGGGTTAAGAAGTTGGAGTAAGGAGTTGTTGTTGAAAAATCTAAAACTGGAAAGGCATTTTAGAATTTTTATGAAAATTGAATAATGATCTAAAGATATCCATTAAACACAGTCTAAAAAAATGGATCAATCGTTGAATTCGTTTCAATTGAGAGATTAAATCCGGTATAAATATTAGAAAGGGCGGAAACCCCATCTTCGCAAACATGAATAGATATATCTTTATTTTACAATTTTTCACAAAAAAGATTTATGCGGAAGGATTTGTCTTTGATGAAAAGTTTTCTATTTTTAGAGTTCAATTTTTTAATAATTTTAATTCAATGTAGATACCTATCCAAAATAATATGAATGACTCACTATTAACTCGGTTTTTTGGCCATAATCATTATGTAGGAGAGGTGGCCGAGTGGTTCAAGGCGTAGCATTGGAACTGCTATGTAGACTTTTGTTTACCGAGGGTTCGAATCCCTCTCTTTCCGTACTCTTCACCTAATTCACCAATGTTACTGACTGCAATGCATCAAATAAAAATGTATACTCCAACAGTTAGACCTTTCTTTGATATCGATTCTGTATTCCTAATCCAAATCTTCTGTGGTACGAAAAATACTGGGCAAAACGGACAAGGAATGAAAATCCCCTACCGATCTATGATACATGAATGAGATCAAAATCCCCAGATCAAACCCCTTACCTTACTTACCCCGGGTCCCTTTACTTAAGCCAAAATGGAGAGGTCAAAATTGTCCGAACCCTTGTTATTTTAGTTGGGGTTAAGTCTGACGAGAGTAATATTCTACAACTAGCAATTCATTTATTTTCAAACCGACCCATTTACTATCTATTATTTGATTGACGAATCCTTCATATTGGAATGGGTGAAGAGTCAAATGGTTTGGCAACTCCTCGCGGGGGGATGAATCAAGATAATTTTGAATCAGAGCCCTAGATTTTTGCTCATCCCTCACTGTAATAATATCTCGGGGTTTACAGCGATAACTTGGTATATCTACTATACGACCATTAACTAAAATATGTCTATGGTTAACTAATTGGCGGGCTTGAGGAATAGTCGAAGCCATACCCAATCGAAAAAGGATGTTATCCAAACGCATTTCAAGTAATTGTAGTAAAACCTGACCTGTTGATCCTTTGGCTTTTCCGGCGATACGAACGTATTTAAGTAATTGTTGTTCTGTAAGACCATAATGAAAGCGCAATTTTTGTTTTTCTTCTAAACGAATACGATATTGAGATTTTTTTCCGGGGCGCGATTGGTTTCTAAGATCGCTTCCGGCTCTAGGCTTTTTACTAGTTAGTCCCGGTAAAGCCCCCAGACGACGGATTTTTTTGAAACGAGGCCCTCTGTAACGTGACATAAAGACTCCTTATTTTTTATGAAATTTCATAAAACAAAATTAAAACTAAACTAAAATATGATAAATTAATCGAAATTTACTGAAGTATTGTATTACAAAGAATAATTAGAGGAATTGTATCAATATCCGGACCTTATTGTATATAAATAATTGTATTATATAAATAAAAAGAATTTAAAATAATAATAAAAAAAATTCAGGGTTCTTTTCTTGATTGATTTGTTCTCCAGAGACCGAACTCCTCCAATCCCATTTTTATTCATAATTGGAAGTTCCTACGAGATGATAGGGTGACCCTTGGGAAAAGCGAAAGAAGTTTTTCGCTTTGATTTCACATTATCAATTATGTAAAAAATAAAAAATCAAACAAACGGAGAAAAGCCGGCTATCGGAATCGAACCGATGACCATCGCATTACAAATGCGATGCTCTAACCTCTGAGCTAAGCGGGCTCACATAACATAAATTGTACACGTATACTAATTTAGTAAACTACTGAGATATTAACTGTTCATTCTTAGCTATTTCATAAGAAATATGATATATAGAAAAATAGAAATATCAAAAATAAGGAAGAATAGAAAATAGAATTTTATAATTTCCAAACATATTGGATATTTGAATATTATAGAACATACCTATTAATATAGCGATATTATTAAATATCGCGATATAAAATTTTGATCTATTTCTCAAATATATGTTTATCAATAATAAATATCTTAATTAGCTTAATTAGATGGTAAGATTTTTTTTACTATTCTATGTTTACTATTTTTTATTACATAATTTTATTATATTTCATATATATTTTATATATAGAAATATATATATTTCATTTAACTTTAATTTGAAAATATATTTTAATATTTCATTTTAAATAAAATCGAGTAAAGTAATGTAATTAAAGTAATGTAATTAAATTTAGAATCTTATTCTATTTCTATATTTTTTGTATATTACAATCTTATAATATTATTATTTATTATATATAATTCGAAATAATTTCATATTTAATTAATAAATAATTTTATTTTGAATTCTCTTCTAATTCTAAATTAACGGAATGGTTAGTTATAGCCATTTTATTAGTTTTAGTTATGGCTATTAATTTAATTTTAAATTAATAATACTCAAATCTTCCTTTTCGTTTTTTTGTTATGTTATAATGTTATAGAAGGCCTGCCCTAAGAATAACATGAAAGATAAAAGCGCAATCCAGATCATAATGAAACACTCCTCTGGTTTCATTCGGAAAGGTGAAAGCTAAGACGAAAAAAAAAAAAAGAATCGACCGTTCAAGTATTTTAAATTGCACGCTAAAAACGGTAGAAATAGGGGCATATATAAGTATAATAAATATATATTATACTATAATATATATGTTATGCGATCTATATTGAATTGATGATATAGAAATGATAGAATCATTTCTGATTGGACCAAATACGGGTCTCCGATAGAGATGAAAGAAAATATACAAGAAATCAAATAGTAGAAAACACTTTTCAATATAGGAACCGGTATCTAATGAATTCAACCGGTCCAGCATAATAGAAATGAAAGAAAAAAGGGGGGGCGGCATCATGATGCGATCTTAATCACATCAAAAAAAAGAGGGGATATGGCGAAATTGGTAGACGCTACGGACTTAATTGGATTGAGCCTTGGTATGGAAACCTACCAAGTGAGAACTTTCAAATTCAGAGAAACCCTGGAATTAAAAATGGGCAATCCTGAGCCAAATCCTGTTTTATGAAAATAAACAAGGGTTTCATAAACCGAAAATAAAAAAGGATAGGTGCAGAGACTCAATGGAAGCTGTTCTAACAAATGGAGTTGGCTGCATTGTGTTAGTAAAGGAATCCTTCCATCGAAACTTCAGAAAGGATGAAGGATAAACCTATATACATACGTATAGTACTGAAATACTATCTCAAAATGATTAATGACGACCCAAATCTGTATTTTTTTATATTTATATGAAAAATGAAAGACTTGTTGTGAATCGATTAAAAATTGAAAAAAGAATCGAATATTCATTGATCAAACCATTCACTCCACCGTAGTCTGATAGATCTTTTTAATAATTGATTAATCGGACGAGAATAAAGATAGAGTCCCATTATACATGTTAATATCGACAACAATGAAATTTATAGTAAGAGGAAAATCCGTCGACTTTAGAAATCGTGAGGGTTCAAGTCCCTCTATCCCCAAAACGACCCGGTTGACTCCCTAATTATTTATTTTCATTTTATCATTTTGTTAGCGATTCAAATAAAAATTCGTTATATTTATCATTCATTCTCATTCTACTCTTTTCTTTCACAAATGGATCTGAGCGAAAATTTTTTTCTTATCACAAGACTTGTGTGTGATATATATGATACGCGTACAGTACAAATGATTTGAGCAAGGAATCCATTAAATTTGAATAATTAACAATACATATCATTACTTGTACTGTACTGAAACTTTGAAAATTTTTTTTTGAAGATCCAAGAAATTCTATTAGATCCTGTATAATACTTTGTAATACTTTTTCGTTTTTCTAATTGACTAATTGACATAGACCCAAGTCCTATATTAAAATAAAATGAGGATGATGCGTCGTGAATGGTCGGGATAGCTCAGCTGGTAGAGCAGAGGACTGAAAATCCTCGTGTCACCAGTTCAAATCTGGTTCCTGGCACATGAGTAATTTGTATGAGTATATATTCTAAAAATTAATTGATATGGGTCGACATACATATTCATTAATAGTATAAATCATGATACATATTTATCCATCTAAATGTCGGAGATATACCCCTTATATATATCATATGTATATAAAGTATACAAAAGAATTCCATTTTGTTTCCTCTTGTTTTTTTATTTGTCCGTACTGTGTCTCCTTTTGTTCAAAAAAAACGTTAATACTTTATACATATTCGAAAGGCTAAATTAGTTAGTTGAAAGAGAAAAAGTATAGTCTAGAGGAGTTGAGGGATGGGAATAGCCAAAGTTCATTTCAGATACAGTACAAATAGAATATGATCCTCTTTCATTTCCTTCTATATTTTTTTCATATTCTATTTCTTCATTTCCTCCTATGTTACTTTCTATAGCCCATCTAAGTGATGGGCGCGGTACATAGTTCATAATGCGGAACTCTTTTAGTTTCATCCTAGTGGCTCGGCTCAT